TCCGATTGTTTCACAGAGACAAACAGGAGACGTAACGTAAGGATTAGATAAAATGAGAAATAGGGTATGCGATAGATAGTGATCTATCTTGACTCTATATTTTTATACTTTTTACTTAATGAAATGAAAGTCAACAAAAGAAAGACTAGGTCTTATTATTTCTACATGTTAGTAACATTCCCTTGAAACTTCCAGGGGTGTATCTACGTATTTTGCTTGCGCTTAGTGTTTTCCGATTCTACTAGAAATCATATAGGAACCTGTTAGAATTTATAATTGTGAGTTTATTGGATTGTTTCATCAACGGTATTGGGTCAGAATTCCCTTTTGACTCTGCGCCAGGGATTCCACTATTATTAATGAACATAATAATGATTAGTGAACATTAATGGAATAATTCCTTCATATTTATAGAGATAGGGGATATAATTCACATGGATATAGTAAGTCTCGCTTGGGCTGCTTTAATGGTAGTCTTTACATTTTCTCTTTCACTCGTAGTATGGGGTAGAAGTGGACTCTAGAAGTACTACTAATTGAGTTTGATTCCTCAAACTCAACCCATATCAATTGTTTTATAGATCGTTCTGCAAAGTCCTTTTTTTTACTGTTAAAATAGAAAAGAAAATAATTATGTTATTAAGTGGATACAGACTTCCTATGGGAAACAACATAGACATAGTGGTTGTCCAACAATATACTACACATAATAAAATATTGCCTTGGGCAAGTCACATATTGCGCGTTCCCGCTTTTTTTTATTCTTTTAGAAATCTTATTTATGTTATGCTTGCTTTATTGAACTCATTTCATATCATGGTTCAAACGTTAAAAATTAGCGGGCTTTACTAATCCTTTTCGAAATCCAAAGAGGTTCCCATGGAAATGAACCACTGGATCATCTGTCAACTGATCAATCAATTACTTCTTCAGAATACTAAAAAAAGATTATTTTATTTTCTTTTTATTAATTATTAATATAGGCCTATACTCTTTTTTCCTTCGTCAATTTGATTCTTTCAATGGATATCGGGATTCATATTGAATAGAATCAGAAATTCTAGGAATTAGAATTGTAAGAGTAAGAATTGCCCTTCGATTTTTTCAGATTGATGATTGGAATCAACACAAATTAAATAGATGAAGCAAAGAAATAGAATTGGTACATTATGTAAATACATTACATATATGTAATTGATATCTATGAAGATACATATTGCAGATTGATCTATATTAAACCTCTATCTTTATACAGTACGACTTTATATACTACAATAACAATAATAAGTATGGTAGAAAGATTCATATATTTCTTTCTACCATACTATCGAATCTCATAAAATACTGATGATTCTAGTCCGCTTATTTCATTTAAGACACGAAATCTTAATACTTTTCATTTTCTTTTTTCTTTTCAATCATTGATAAGAACTAAACAGTCAAGTTTAATTCAAATTAATCATTTTGACTGACTGTTTTTACATATATTATAAGTAAAAAAGCAGTAGGAACTAGAATGAACAGTGCAGTAGCAATAAATGCGAGAATATTTACTTCCATAATCTCATCGTTTCATTTTTAATTAATTCGCAATAACTCGGGATTTAATCCCATAGAGCTGATAAATCTTTCGCCTGTAAATTCAATATTCAATGGGATGAATTACATCTCGACGATATCGAATCGAAGCAATATCATGAATAACAATATCTGAGCTATCAAATTGATTCATCGTCGAGAATTAAATAGTATAACATAGGAAGATCTTTTATCCATACCGAATTCAAATTTTGATTCCTGATCCGATAAATAATTCCTTTACTTTCTTTATCATTCTTTTCCATTCTTTCTTTTCTATAACCTACGTACCTCCTTGTGGAATCATCTGATGAAATATCATATGACCGCCTTTACACTTACTTACATTGGTTATAAAAAACCCCAATAAAATAACCAATAGAAGCGAAATGTAAAAAGGAAGAAGTTTAGTTCTAAACCCCCTTTTTATGATCTAATCTTCTTGGAAAACAAAGAAGTAGTATAAATAAGGAGAGTCTGGGTATAAAAAAATCGAGTATTCCATCAAATTCATTAAAAAGTTTGTTCTTTCTTCGGCAAGACCCTTAAACTTAAAAAAGATTATTCATTCCCTCACAAAGAGAGATAGGATCTTCTTTGAGCTTTATTTTATTAATATCCCATTTCCTTGGATTAATTTTGGGATACATATATCAAAAATTCAGTGTGAAATTTGAATGAGATAAATTGGTTCAAATTCACATTAATAATTGAAATTCTTAATTGAGGTTGCACAAAATCGGAGCCCTAAAGGGATATACTTTTAATCTTAAAAGTATTATATCAAGGTTACTATGTTAAGTTAATCTTTTTTGTATCGTACAAATTCCATTTCTGTATAGCCCCCCTGTAAACATATAGTACTCTATTACGCAGATCGGGAATAATCGAAAAAGCCAGACTCCGTACGGTATTTGTTGGAATCCTGAATATAATTTTACCAATCATTGTACTAATCTACAGTTGAATAAATGGTAATTCCCATATTTATTTGATGAGAAATGTGAAACTAATAAATAAATAAAATAGGAGGGTATCCTCGTGTGAATGAAATTCTGCTATTTCTTTTGTTCTCCTTTTCACAGCAAACGCAGAGATGAATTGATGTATTTTTTTTATTGGATTTGGATCTGTCGGGACTGACGGGGCTCGAACCCGCAGCTTCCGCCTTGACAGGGCGGTGCTCTGACCAATTGAACTACAATCCCAAGGAAATCAAGTGTACATCATACATATTCTTATGATTTAATTCAAACCCTTTCTATTTTATTTCTATTTTATTTAGATTAGAATAGTCGTATTGTAACAGAAACGCGAGTAATATATTTGATATACCCACGGATATGCACTTTAGTGAGAGCGACTCACGGATTGTTAATAATCCTTTCGTTTTTTATAAATTGATTAATAATCAAATAAAGCTTTCAATGAAAAAAAAAGAGTTTTTTTATTTATTCTTTATTTTATTCTTTTCCTTATACTTCCAGATCCTTATATGAATCTAGTATGAATCTAGATCATTAGCAAGCAAGATCAGAATTTGTGAGAAAAAATAAAGAGAGCAAATGAACGGCGGTAAAATATATCAGAAAATTTTAGTTTTTTTATTCTTCCGTATTCCGATCAGGCATTTCTGGGGAACAACAAATGGGGTTCTATCATTTCATGGTGGATCGGCCAATTATTGGGCCGAGCTGGATTTGAACCAGCGTAGACATATTGCCAACGAATTTACAGTCCGTCCCCATTAACCGCTCGGGCATCGACCCAGGAAGAATCAATTCCCGGCTTATTGATAATCCATGATCAACTTACTTTCGTAGTACACCTACCCCCAGGGGAATTCGAATCCCCGCTGCCTCCTTGAAAGAGAGATGTCCTGAACCACTAGACGATGGGGGCATACTTGCCCGATCGTCATCATACTATATTCATAGTATGAACAGTTTTTTGAAATTGTCAATATAATGTGGTATGATTAAAGGTATGATTAAATCTGAAAGATCTTTCTCTCTTTCATGATTTTATAGAATCTTTTGATTCGTATTTATGAATCATTCATTCTAATCACCCTTCCATTTTTTTTTAATATTATTTTCATTAATTTAATATTATTTTCATTAATTTAATATTATTTTCATTAAATAGATTCTATTTCATTTTAAATATTATATTTAAATATTATTAAATATTTTTAATGAATTAGAAATAGAATTCTATCAAAGAATAAAATAAATAAAAAAAGAAATCTAAGAATAAATAGATATTAATTATAAATCGATATTATTAAAACGATATTTATATGAAATATTGAATATTAAAAAAAATAAATAAAATAATAAACTAAATAGGATAGGTAGAATAGAAATAATACGAGGTATAGGACCTTTTTGGAATGATTGGTCGGGCAGACCAGAAAGGGGAATTAAACTTCATTTCTTACACTTTCATTCATTGATTCATTCATTTTGTTAAGATTCGATAGACATATTTCTATCTTACACTAATCCAGGAAGTTCAAAAAAAAAAAGATAAATCTGAAAATTTGGGAAGAGGGATAGGGATCAACAAGTTATTGAAAATTGTTTTTCTCGAATAATTAAGTTTAAGTTCAGGGAACAAATAAAAAAAATCTTTTTATCAATGATTCGAGGAAATATCTTAGATCTGTGTTGAATTGGTAAGTCTATGTATCAATCAAATGAATTTCGTTATGATGGGGGTCAATTCAATTAGGCTTGGGTTGGTCTTGAAACAATTCATTGCATTGATATTTATCTTAATAAACCATTTTTATTTTACCCATACTTACTATACTCACTAGATAAATTGAATTTATCATTCCTGAATGGTCCACTATGTGGATAAGATATATATGTGCAATAAACTATATCTATGTACATATATATATATATTAGAATAAATAGACTCATAATCAATAATGACTTATTCAGTAATTAACTAAAAAAAAATGGGCCCTTTTAACTCAGTGGTAGAGTAACGCCATGGTAAGGCGTAAGTCATCGGTTCAAATCCGATAAGGGGCTTGGGGTTTTTTCATAAAACCCCAGCCATACCATAGTATTCTTATTTGGAGGGAGAATAGAGAACTTGTTGATTGTTGATAGTTATACTCAAAAAGTAACAAACCTTATCATTCCATTTTATAATTGAATGATAATAAGCTATCATTATAATGAATAATTGTATAGTAATTATAGTTATAAAATTCAACATTTGGTTATTTATTATATTCTTTTGATTCTATTTTTATTAGAATTATATTATTCTAAATAATGAAAGAATAATGAAAAGTCGTCTCCTTGAATCCCTAAATATCCCTTTCCATTATTCCAATCAAATCGATTCTAAAGATTAGAAAAATAAAGATTAGAAAAAAAAAGTAAGTGGACCTAACTTAT